GAGCCGAATAAAACTATTTCATTTATATGTTTATTGTATCGATCTCTTTTTATAGAGACGCATTTAGATATATAAGCAAGATCTTAAAAAAATGGAATAATAAACAACCCAAACTTTTTATTATTCTGTTGGATCCCCAATTAATACTACGGATCCCTAGGATTGGCAGAATTGGCATATTCTTATATATATTTCGTCGATTCGGACCATGACGGTAGATATCACGTCAAGTATAAGAGCTCCTTATATCCATCTTGTATATTGTCCTTTTTGTTCCGTATTGGAATAGAATTATTCATTTCGTATATTAGATTATTCTATGAAAAATTTTTCGTCATTTTAAAAAACTAAAGGAGACACTACACTCTATTTAGAGTTCCTTATTTTTTTCTTTTGATGTAAATTTGACACAGCGCGGGAAACTCTGACCTTTTATAAAGGTCTATCATATTCAATGAATGGACTGAGACCATGGATTTAAAAAAATGGAAAACAATATAATACTCACTCATTATTTAGTTAATAATCCGAATGATTTAATTTATATCCTTTATTATTTATTATGAATTATGATAGAAATGAAATTTATTTTCATCAAATGACTATTCATCTATTTTAGTTTCATGCGAATAGGGGGCAAGAAAGCTCTATGAAAAAATGGCGGTTCAATTCGATGTTGTCTAAAAAAGAGTTAAAACACGGGTGTGGATTAAGTAAATCAACGAACAGTCTGAGTCCTATTGAAAATACCAGTAAAAGAGAAGATTCGAGTGTAAATGATAGAGAGAAAAAGAGTCAGAGTTGGAGAAATAGTTACCCGTTTAGTTACAGTAATGTTGATAAGTTATTTCGGGTCACGGACATTAGAAATTTGAACTCTGATGATACTTTTTTAGTGATAGATAGTAAGGGGGACAGTTATTACATATATTTTGATATTGAAAATAACATTTTTGAGATTGACAATGACTATGCTTTTTATACTTTTTGGGATTCAGATTTTCTGAACTCAAGATCTAAGCGTGACGATACCTATAATAATCATTACACGTATGATACTAAATATAGTTGGAATAATCACATTAATAATTCCATTGACAATTATCTTTATTCTCAAATCCGTGTTGGGAGTTCCATTCTAAGCGGTAGTGATAATTACATTTTGAGTTACATTTTAAGTGAAGGTAGAAATCTAAGAACTATCATAAATGATAGGAATTTAACTAAAAGAGAAAATCTTGATGTAACTCAAAAAAAGAGGGATTTGTGGGTTCAATGCGACAATTGTTATTTCTTAAATTTTAAAAAATTGTTCACAAATATCCACCTTAATATTTGTGAACAATGTGGATATCATTTGAAAATGAGTAGTTCAGATAGAATTGAACTTCTGATTGATCCGGGGACTTGGAATCCTATGGATGAAGATATGGTTTCTGTGGATCCCCTCGAATTTCATTCGGAGGAGGAACCTTATAAGGATCGTATTAATTCTTATCAAAGACAGACAGGGTTAACTGAAGCTGTTCAAACAGGTATAGGTCAACTATACGGTATTCCTGTAGCAATTGGGGTTATGGATTTTGAGTTTATGGGGGGTAGTATGGGATCGGTAGTCGGGGAAAAAATAACCCGGTTGATTGAATATGCTAGTAATAAATTACTACCCCTTATTATAGTATGTGCGTCTGGAGGAGCACGCATGCAAGAAGGAAGCTTGAGCTTAATGCAAATGGCTAAAATAGCATCTGTTTTGTATGATTATCAATCAAATAGAAGGTTATTCTATGTATCAATTCTTACATCTCCTACGACAGGTGGGGTAACAGCTAGTTTTGGGATGTTGGGGGATATCATTATTGCCGAACCCAACGCCTACATTGCATTTGCGGGTAAAAGAGTAATTGAACAAACATTGAATAAGACAGTACCTGAGGGTTCACAAGCAGCCGAATATTTATTCCATAAGGGTTTATTTGATCCAATCATACCACGCAATCTTTTAAAAGGCGTTCTAAGTGAGTTATTTCAGCTGCACGCCTTTTTTCCTGTAAAAAAAATAAAAAAAGTCGAGAATTAAAGTCAATTCTTTGCTTTGTCCAAAAGGTTTTTATTATAATCAAAAAAAAAATTGAGAAATATAGCTATATGTAGAAAGCTTCTTTTTTTTTACTTCTACATTCTTTGCACTTTTTATATACTATATTCACTTCTAAAGAATAGATATATTAATTAATTAATTAATATAATAACATAATAACAACAAAAAATATAACAATAACAAACAGGTACAATTATAGTAGATCGAGGTACCCATTCTATGACAACTATTAACTTTCCCTCTATTCTTGTGCCTTTAGTAGGACTAGTATTTCCGGCAATTGCAATGGCTTCTTTATTTCTTCATGTTCAAAAAAACAAGATTGTTTAAGCCCTGTGGCCAAAATCTATGTTTTAAAAACTTAGGCTTGAATTCTAACACATATATCTATTTAGCAGAATCATATCATATACTACGTGATTTTTTATGAGCATAACAGAAAGAGCCCTTCTACATGATACATGTAGAACCATAGTATATAGGGGTAGAGTTTTTCTAACTAATTGGGTGAATTACTGGTAAACTTAAAAAAAAAGATAAAAAAGGTAAAGTTTCACATCAGATTATAATACTAGTTGATGAGAGTTACATCGAAAACACAAAAAAGTAAGGAAAGTGCAATTACTTTGGTGTCTTCTTTTAATTTTAATTAAATGGAATCAGATCTATTATGAATTGTCGATCAGAACGTATATGGATAGAACTTATAACAGGATCTCGAAAAATAAGTAATTTAGGCTGGGCCATTATCCTTTTTATAGGTTCATTAGGATTCGTATTGGTTGGAATTTCTAGTTATCTGGGTAGGAATTTTCTATCCTTAGTTCCCCCCCAGCAAATTCTTTTTTTTCCACAAGGGATCGTGATGTCTTTCTATGGAATTGCCGGCCTCTTTATTAGCTCCTATTTGTGGTGTACAATTTCGTTGAATGTAGGTAGTGGTTATGATTTTTTCGATAAAAAAGAAGGAATAGTATGTATTTTTCGTTGGGGATTTCCTGGAAAAAACCGCCGCATCTGTCTCCGATTTCTTATAAAAGATATTCAGTCTATTAGAATAGAATTTAAAGAGGGCATTTATACTCGTCGTGTCCTTTATCTGGAAATAAGAGGCCAGGGGGCCATTCCTTTGACCCGTACCGATGAAAATTTGACTCCACGAGAAATTGAACAAAAAGCTGCTGAATTGGCCTATTTCTTGCGTGTACCAATTGAAGTATTTTGAAATGATAAATACTTTCTTTCTTAACTCGGAGTAAAAAAAAAATCTATAATACTCTTTTTCAAACTTTTTCGACGGCATACCTACCTTAATGGAAATTTTATCAGAACGCCCACTAGAGTCAAAGCAGACGTATACAAAATAACCAAAAAAGGTAAACTTTTTTGTCTATAAATACAACGAAGGGGTCTTTGGATGGTAATAAACTCAATGTTAGTAAAAAAAAAAAAAAAAAAAAAGAATTGATGGGCTCATCCCATATATAAATTAATTTTTTTTACCCAGTATCGGGAATTGATAGGTTAGATCTAATACACGAAATCATATCCAATTTTTCCATTATTTATTTTTTAGAAATCTTTTTTTTGTTCGCTTTAATAATAAACCACTTGGATTTTTTATAATTATAACGAGACTTAAATTTTTTTCTGTCTTGTTTTGACTCTTTTTTTTTACTTTATCACATTCAAATCCTAAATTATTTTTTTGTACTTGCTTAACTCGTAAAATTTTTCGCAATATTTTAGAGTTTGGTAGAAAGTAAATTCTTTCGTCGTGAAAAAAAATGTATTAATTTAAAATTGATGTGGCTCTGACGCGTATTCATCGAAGTAATGGAATTTTTTTGTGACCAATTATAATATCTGAAAACACGCATTTTATTCATTCAAATTAGAAGTGTACTCTTTTTCTAGTTCTTTATTCTTTCAAGATTCAAGACCTAAAAAAAAAAGAGACTAAATGCATTGATTGGCTACTTGTAATAGACTTCATGTTTGATAGAACTACTAGATCGAGATAGAGTCGACGAATGCAACAAATTCATAAACAAATTAGAGATGAAAAATTTGGAAAAAAAGAAAAAATTTATTACTTTTCTATATCTTGTATCTATAGTCTTTTTACCTTGGTGGATCGTGTTATCATGTCAAAAAAGTCTGGAATACTGGGTTACTAATTGGTGGAATACTAATAAATTGGAAACTTTTTTGAATGATATTCAAGAAAAAAGTTTTCTAGAAAAATTCATGGAATTAGAAGAGCTACGCTTGTTAGACGAAATGGTAAAGGACTACCCGGAAATGTATCTACAAAAACTTCGTATCGGAATACACAACGAAACGATTCAATTTATCAAGATGTATAATGAGGATTGTATCCATATGATTTTCCAATTCTCGACAAATATAATATGTTTCTTTATTCTAAGCAGTTATTCTATTCTGGCGAATAAAGAACTTATTCTTATTAATTCTTGGGTTCAGGAATTCCTATATAACTTAAGTGACACAATAAAAGCTTTTTTTATTCTGTTATTAACGGATTTATGTATTGGATTTCATTCGCCCCATGGTTGGGAACTAATGATTGGCTCTATCTACAAAGATTTTGGATTTGCTCATAATGATCAAATTATATCGGGTCTTGTTTCCACTTTTCCAGTGATTCTTGATACAATTTTTAAATATTGGATTTTCCATTATTTAAATCGTGTATCCCCATCACTTGTAGTGATTTATCATTCACTGAATGACTGAAAAGAAAAAAGATAATAAGGATATAAATAAAATTATAATTTTCAATTATAATGTTTATTTTTTTTTACATAAACATAAGCAAACCATTCAAAATCATACTTTATCTTTCCATTTTTATTTTTAATCATCCAAGGCGGGC